CACCCGACCTCGTACATCTGTAACAGTCACAATGGTATTGTTGAAACTTGCTTGAACATGAATAACTCCCTTTGGGAGTCTACGTGCACTCTTACGTGAACCAATACGTCCATTCCTACGTGAACCGATTCTTGGTATAGGTTTTGCCATATTTTATCATCTCATAAATAGTAATCAGGGATATATGGATATATCCATTTCATGTTAAAACAGATCTTTTATTTTTATTTGTACATCGGTCCCTTTAGAGAGTCCTTTTTAGAAAAATTATCCTTGTCTTTGTTTATGTCTCGGGTTGGAACAGATTACTATAATCCGTCCCCGCCTACGGATCAGTCGACATTTTTCACAAATTTTACGAACGGAGGCCCTTATTTTCATATTTGCAATTCCTTAACTAAATTCCGAATCTACTTCTTGGAAGAAAATAAGTTTCTCTAAATTTTGAATCGTGAATTGTATCCCCATGAAAGGAATGTTGAAGTTCAAAAAACTACCTAATCGTTCGAATCCTTGTTGCGGAGTCTATAAATTATACGCCCTCTAGTTGAATCATAACGACTTACTTCAATTTTGACTCTATCTCCCGGTAGTATCCGTATAAAACTACGCCGGATCCTTCCTGAAACATAACCTAGAATCAGATCTTCATTATCTAAACGAACCCGGAACATACCATTGGGAAGTGATTCAGTAATTAAACCTTCATGAACCCATTTTTGCTCTTTCATTCCAGGTAAAACCCCCTTGGAGTATCAACTAATGGAGGAGGAGTGATATTAGACAACCCGTCCTTTCTCTTTTTTTTTTCACAAATAGGAAATGTCGGATCTAATTCGGATATTAGAAGGATTACCATATATAACACAAAATTTCCCCGCCGATTCCTTCTAGCCGAGCCTCGCGGTCTGTCATTATACCTCGAGAAGTAGAAAGAATTACAAGCCCCATCCCACCTAAAATTCTAGGAATTCGTTGATAGTTAGAATAGATTCGTAGACCAGGTCGACTGATCCTTTTTAAATTTAAAATCGTTTTATATGGTCTTTTCCTATTCCTTCTATGTTGTAGGGTTAAAACCAAAAAATCTTTTTTGTTTTCCCTATGTTTTCTCACGTTTTCTATAAAACCTTCTCTTAAAAGTATTTTAACAACGTTTTCAGTGATGTTAGTAGATGCTATTCGAACCGTTCCTTTTCTATTCATGTCAGCATTTCGTATAGAGGTTATTATGTCAGCAATAGTGTCCCTACCCATGATGAACTAAAATTATTGGTGCCTCAAATTTTTGGTATAATAAACATGATCTTTTTTTGTTATGAATTTGAAAAGGTATATACGTGAGACACAATCTATTAATTAACCTATTTCGTTCAAATATTCTACTATATATCATGGTCTTATCTTACAATACTTCAGGGGCTAATGAAACTATTTTAGTAAAATTTAACTGTCTCAATTCCCGGGCGATCGCACCAAAAACTCGAGTTCCTTTTGGATTTCCTTCTTGATCAATGACAACTGCAGCATTGTCATCATATCGTATTATCATACCGTTGTCACGTTTGAGTTCTTTACAAGTACGTACAATTACAGCTCTGATCACTTCTGATCTTTCTAGAGGCATATTGGGTACTGCTTCTTTGATCACAGCAACAATAACATCACCAATATGAGCATATCGGCGATTACTAGCTCCTATGATTCGAATACACATCAATTCTCGGGCCCCGCTGTTGTCCGCTACATTCAAATAGGTCTGGGGTTGAATCATATCATTTTTTAACCTGTTCTTTCAATGCAAAAAAGGGGCGAAGAAAAAAAAGAAATATTCTTTGTCAAAAAAAAAGAAAACGGCAATTGTTTTTTTATTCCAAAGACCTCTTTCCTTTGGTTATACAGCCAGAAATAATGAATTGAGTTCGTATAGGCATTTTGGACGCCGCTATTGCAATAGCCTTTCTGGCTATATTTTCTGCGACTCCACCCATTTCATAAAGTATTCTGCCTGGTTTAACGACAGCTACCCAATATTCGGGGGATCCTTTACCCGAACCCATACGTGTTTCCGCAGGTCTTACTGTAACAGGTTTGTCTGGAAATATACGTACCCATATTTTTCCACCACGACGTGCATTTCGTGTCATTGCTCGGCGCCCGGCTTCTATTTGTCTAGACGTGATCCAAGCGGGTTCAAGTGCCTGAAGAGCATATCTACCAAAACAAATATGATTACCTCGATAAGATATTCCCTTCATTCTTCCTCTATGTTGTTTACGGAATCTGGTTCTTTTGGGGTTATAGTTGATGGTTGTTCGGCAATTCCATCTCTACTACAGAACCGGACATGAGAGTTTCTTCTCATCCGGCTCCTCGCGAAAGGATTTAAAATAATTAAGATATACGTGTCTTTAAGATATACATGTATTTAATGAATAATACACTTATTTACCGAATAATAGACTGAACTGGATTCTTTGATATTTCATGAAATATATTC